TATAGTACAGCGAACCAGTGCAGAAAAAATGCACGCGGGAATCGCACGAACGAACACTGTTATGCTTTCAGCCCGCTGGCGGCTAAGAACGGTAAGGACGAAAAAAAATAGATATATTTTTACGCATGGAAGCAGATTACCCAAATTAATGGGGACAGAGAACTAAACGACATCTCAGGCGCTATAGCTCACAGGTGATATCGGCGAGATCCAACCGTACACTATGGTCCGAGTTGGAAGTCAGAGGACCCATAGTACCTGCCCGATCCTAAAAGAACCGTGTAAACGGGAAACTTGCAGATTAAGTAAAAGGCGAAGGGGTCTATGCACCTGCCTAGTCTGGCAGGTTTTACTCTCCAAAACTCAAAAAATAAAACGGCAAATATATCTAATTTTTGTTGCGCCCTAATTAACATCAAAATGTTAATACATTATATATGATGATACATCCAGTGCCATTGATAATCCGATCAATAGCCGGGAAGGCCAGGCACCCAACGAGCCGCAGTCAATGGAGCCCGGCTCCTATGAGTTGGATTAGGAGAGTTAGTGAGCCGTATGATGGAAGACTATCACGTACGGTTCGGAGAGCACTTAGTAGGTAGGAGTTAATCATAACTTGCTACCGAAGTTTGACTCTATCCATTATGGTTTTTTTTAGTATTCTTTTTCTGAAAATAGGCGATCTTAACCTTACTTCTTATTATCTTTACCGGTACGCTTTTTCTTTCACTTTCTATTTCCATTGGTTGATTTCAAGCGTAGTCAATTTCAGTTTATTGGCCTTGTGCTATCATATGAGTAATGGAATTCGTCATTTATTGTGGGATCTAGGTTTTTTTCTAGAATTATCCAAAGTATATACTTCCGGAATTATTATGTTATTCTGTGCAGCTTTTTTAGCTGTATCAAATATTATCCGATTCTATTTTTCATAAGCACAAAATACGATAACCCCGAAAAAAAGTATATATATATATACTTTTTTTCCCTGATAGCTCAGCGATGCCTCGGAATCGGGTCTACTTTATCTCGCGAAGGCTTAACTAAGACGAGCCTACAACCTGTCCCGGTACTATTTCGGCTAACAGGATACTTTCTAGATAGGCGGAGCCGTATCACGGACAATTGTAACATACGCTTCTATAAGAAGGGGCCGGACCAAAAAGGCCAGTTTCCTTTTACTTTCAAAAAAAAGGTGAAAAGCAATGAAAGCTCATAGAGAAACCTTGGGGCATTGGCTTCTTCAAAGAATGACTGCCGCTCCTCTAATCTCAACCATTCTTATATCAAATGTTTCCACTTTGATTTTGTTAAATATTTTGTTATTCTGGCATATTCATGTGGGAATCGAAGAAATTCTGACAGATTATGTTCACCATGAAATAACACGAAATTGGATCTTGATTCTTTTCAGAGTATTTTGTTTAATAATTATCAAATATGTTTTTTTGTTTTTTGTTTTTTAAAAAACTTTATAATCATCTGAATATTCAGATAGTGCTATAAAGCAAAAATAAGCGCGGAGAGCGCAGCAAAAAAAATATATATATATTTTTTTTTTGCTGGTGCTAGTAGAGGCCGTGTCATAGATGGAGTTAGTAAGTAATTAAATGGTTACTAATGATGGTTTTTTTCATTGTCCTCTATGTGCTTGTTCTGGTTTATATCGCCCTTGCCATAAAGGGCAAAGCAGTACTTATTGGCTAAGGAACCGGCATGTGCTTGGCTTGAAACCGAGTTGGCTTTCAAAAAAGAGACTCTTATTATGGATCTAGTAAAATATTTAACATTTTCTATGATTCTTTTTCTTTTAGGTATTTGGGGGATTTTCTTGAATAGAAAAAATATCCTTATTATGTTAATGTCAATTGAGTTAATGTTACTTGCAGTCGATTTAAACTTTTTGGTATTTTCGGTTTATTTGGATGATATGATGGGTCAATTATTTGCTTTATTTGTTTTAACGGTGGCAGCTGCGGAATCCGCTATTGGGCTGGCCATTCTGGTTATAACTTTTCGAATTCGTGGGACTATTGCAGTGGAATTTAGGGCGACCGTTCGCGTCGCCTACAGTCATTGTTTAGCCATATGTAAATTATTCGCAGTTTTGCGCTAGCAGCCATATATCAAACCACGCGAGACCCTATTCCGCGTGCCAGGCATAGAGCTTACCCAACCACCGTGTAAACGGGTGGGAATCACAGCATGCTCTAAAAAAAAACGTAGTTGGAAAAAAAACAAGGAACACCTCAATCATGTTAGGGTATGTCTTTTAGGCTTTCAACTTGCTTTTTTGATATCCCATAAAGCGCAAAAGCGCCCGAAAGACCACAGGCAGCGTTCATAAAAGAAAATACGTTTGACCTGCGGTCTACTTCTTTGCTTAGTAAATAAAAGGTTAGTTATATATAATAAAAGGCAGCGAAGAGTGCATAGCAAAAAAATTTTATTTTTTTTGAACAAAGCCTGAAGGTTCACAAAGCAAACGAATGAGTCTAACCCGAACAACCCAAGACCACTACGCTAGCCTGCTTTTGTATGAGATGAGCCCCTGCTCTGGCAAATCAAAGTCTCTTTCGGTCAAACTGGACCTGCAGTTAATCACAAGCAACTCCCTGTGGTAATGCACACGAGTGCGCGCTGTCAAGCTCTCAGTCTGCCATCGATAAATTATGGTAAGACCAGAATGGAAAAAGAAACCCTGCGGGCAAATATTACAGAGCCCGCACGAGGGAGCAGATTACCCAAATTAATGGGGACAAAAGACTAAACGACATCTCAACGCAAAATGGCCTTAAATTAAAATTAGCCAAGAACTGTAGGCAACACCGGTGAAATCCACTTCGGTCAACTAAACGAAAGTGGATGGCAGAGGACCCATAGTACCCGCCTGAGCCGTACGTAGTATAAAGATTTTTTTCGCTAAAACTACTAACAAAAGGGAAGGGGTCTAACCGTCTGCTGTACTTTAGCAGGCCATATTCAACCACGTTTTCTAGCTAGGCTTCTACGGGTCTCAAACGGGATTTATCCAAAAATAAAGAAAAAAGCAATTTGAGGCGCTGCCTTTACTTTAATGGACTTTTGGATTTTTCGCTTTCGCAAAGTTAGGGAAACCTATTCAGATCTGCAAAACATCGTGAACAACCTGGACTTATGAATAATGCCTTATGTTCAATTAGGGCAGCGCGACCTGAATCGATGACACCAATATCAGACAGAGGGAGACCATTGACGGGACCAAACTGCGAGCCCTACGGGACAAGGCACAGTAACCAAAAAAAGTTCAGCACAAAACGAATCTACATGCTGCCGTTTGCTATGCGAACGAAGCAGAATAAGAAGGCTAAAATGGAAAACGCCTTTTTGTTTTGAAGACCTAGTTTCAGAAGCAAAAAAAAATATATATATATATATATATATTTTGCGGTATCACGGGCACCCAGATAGAAGCATGGAAACGATCCGTAAGTGGAAGAGGTACTCCATGCAAAATATGAAACCGAAAGGGGGATATACTAAAAACCATACTGTCTTCAATGTTAGCTTAGTGGCGTCCTTGTCAAAAGCCTATTTTGACTATCTAAAATTCGTTTCATACGTTCTAAACTGCAGAGTAAATTCTGCTATCAAGGATCCTCTGGCATCACTTGCTTGATGACTAAAACGCTGCGTAACGGCTCTTTGTGCTTCCTTCATTATATTGTAAATTTGAATAGAATGCACCATGTTCGAAGTATTAAGGACGAGCTTAGAGGAGATAATGAAAATGCGTTTTTTTTTTATGTTATTATTTTTTGCTAGAAATTCCCCATGATCACTATAGTGAAAAAGCAAGTTGCTTTATGATACTTAAGCCACTTAGAAGTCGATCACTAGAAAAACGAGCCAAAATCTAACGACAAAGGCAAATCCAAGTAGAGGTTGAATTGGAGAGCCGTATGATGGGCGACTATCTCGTACGGTTCGGAGAGGGCTCGAATACCAAAGCATTCAATATGTTTCTGAGAAAGTTCCACTCTATTTAATTGCATGAAGGGATAAGCACAAAAAAAGTGCTTCGTCTCTATTCTTCAAAAACGGAGTATATGGGAGAGGCAGGATTCGAACCTACGTAGAAAACCTTCAACAGATTTACAGTCTGTCGCTTTTAACCACTCGGCCACTCTCCCCCAAAATAAATAAAAAATTATTTCTAAATTGGTCAATCCGCGCGTGTATGTATGGTATGTAACCTTTAATGGGTTTAAACTAATCGATAGATGCATGTACCGTTGGTATATATTATTGATTCATTCATTATGCACTTTCTTTAAGCATCCTACAGGATTTGAACCTGTGACCTTCAACTTAGAAGGTTGTTGCTCTATCCAACTGAGCTAAGAATGCAGTACAATACTAACCTTCATTCATTCGTGAACTACAAAGAAAAAAGCTGTCTTCGTATAACAAATAAAGGGCGCGCAGCATAAAAATAGCGCCAGAAAAGTCATACATGAAGCAAAAAAAAATATTATTTAGCCATAGATTCCCGTGGCTATATGCGCTCTATGCCATGCCTTTTCCTCAATTAAATATAAATGCTCGGCTGTAATACGGTTTTAGTACATAGTAATTGCATTATGATGAATGAGTACCCTTAAATGTAGTAAAATTATAGGGGCGAACCCTGCCACTACTTACTAATAAGATGAAAATAAAATGTTGCTAGGCCCTTACGATTGATTGCACACTTTGCCGGGCGCAGTAAAAGCTAACCGAACGTTTTTTTCGTTCTTATTAGGTTTAACACACAATGAAATATCACGAATTTTTTATTTAAAACTATTCTGAAAGAAGTTAAAATTCGTTTTTTTTGGATATTTATTTGCTTCAGTTTAACATGGTTTACGTGTTATTGGTTTTCAGAAGATTTGTTTTTTTCGTCAGCGAAATCCTTTCTTATTCTTTCTTATTCAGGTTTTATTTGTACACAATTAACGGAGGCCTTAAGCACGTATGTTACTATTTCTTTAATATCATGCTTCTACTTTTTATTTCCTTTTTTAAGTTATCAAATTTGGTGTTTTTTGATTCCTAGTTGCTATGAAGAACAAAGAAAAAAATACAACAAATTCTTTTACTTAAGTGGTTTTTGCTTCTTCCTGTTCTTTTTTGTTACTTTTGTTGGGGTAGTTCCCAATGTTTGGCATTTTTTATACGAATTGAATAAAACATCAACTAATCTGCTTATAATAAAGTTACAACCTAAGATTTTTGACTATATTTTATTAACTGTTCGTATTTTGTTTATTGCATCGATATGCTCTCAAGTACAGGTACTTGTGATCTTTTTGCTAGAATCAAAAGGCATTTTTGTGAAAAGCTGCATAAAAAATCGTCGTTTTTTTATGGTTTTTTCGATTTTTACAGCAGCTTTTTTAACACCTCCGGATATCTGGTATCAAATTGTCGCTTGTTTACTTATTTATTGTATAATAGAGTTCACCATTTTTTACGCATTGATTATACAAGTTTATAAAAAGCAACTAGTCCTTTAACCGAAATTGGGCCATGGCCAGGAACCAGGCCACGGGGCGCAACAAAAAACGGCAAATATATCTATATTTTTTTTGATCTTTGGCCTAATTTTGCTTGATGCATAGCATCAAGCTTTAACCATCTATCTATTCCCTCCCGACTACTTTTTTTTTTGCTGATGCAGGGAGAGGACGCGCAGAAGCCCAATAGTAGCTTTTGTTCGCGCTGCCCTCCCCCACCCTGGATGCTTTATGGTTGATTTGGATCCGGCCAAGCAGAGCAAAGCGACCATGACGACGCCATCCAGCAAGAAATAAGCGCTTCGCCGAAATGGAGCTGCGACGCCCACTATGCCATAGTTTCCGCCAATTCGATATGATATAAGACCAGGCTCGCTTATAGCTGTTACAAAGCTAGCCAGGGCGCAGCAAACAAAAGTATCTTTCACTCCACACTACAAAGCGGACTTAATTTTCCGCTTATTTTCCCGTCTTTAGCTCTGAAGACATAGAAAGATAATACGAGGCCGAGAAAAAAGCTCGTAGAGCATAAAACGAATGCTCCATCTGCCCGGGCATACGAGCTTTACTTTTTTTTTTTTGCGCAACCGCAGTATTGTTTTTATGTCTATAGCAAAAAGCCAAAAGTTGTTCAAAAAAATCAAAAGATTCCCGAAATATATTCTTTTTACCATCTACGAGAGATTAACTTTGTTATCGTTCTGCCAATAAATAATTTCCATACGTTCCTGCTTTAATCAATAAGGTCTAGATCTATGCTATAAGGGAATTGTATTTGTTGAGGTTCATATAATACCACGGCTTTTAGTGTTTTATAATTAACCTCTAAATGAGTAGGTTTTGTTCTCCATATTCGGTTACTCTGAAAATTTTGTCTTATTTTTGATCTAATGAAATATATAAAATTATCTTGAATAGATATAAGATCACCGTTAGATAATTGAAAACCAGGAATATTTACTATTTTATAATTGACACAAATTTTTTTATGACTTATTAGCTGCCTTGCTTGAAAAATAGTTAAACAGAAATTAAGACGAACCAGAATAACGTCTAATCTTCGTTCTATATCAAATAACAAACTGTTTTTTTTATCTAGATAAGTCTGCGTTTTAGATCTTTGCATCTTTTTAATGGGTAATTTTCCATAAAAAAGGGACAACTTTTGTATAGTTTGTAATTCTTTGGAAAAATCAGATTGTTTTTTATTTGTTTTTTTTTGAAGCTTCAAAATAATGGCTTTTTGTTTTTGAGTAAGTTTTTTGGTCTGCCAAACATTTTCTGAAATTTGACGACAAGTTTTAAATCTTGATGCAGGCATATGAAGTTTAATTAGTTTTTTTAGCCATTGCGGATAACGGGAATCGAACCCATATCTCCTGCTTGGAAGGCAGATAATTTACCTTTAATCTATATCCGCCTAAAATTTTTCTTCATTTTTTCTTGCTTTTTTCTCTAAATTTTCATTTACATAGCAAATTAATATTAGGTTGATTATTGGTTCCTTTGAGCCCATAATCTTATTAAGATAAGGATGGATGTCTGAGCGGTTGAAAGAGTCGGTCTTGAAAACCGAAGTATTGAGAATACCGGGGGTTCAAATCCCTCTCCATCCGTAAGTAGGTTAATTAGTTAACCATTTTTAAAACAAAACGGCATGTTGTAACCTTTACAGATCTTAACGTTGTGTAATAATTTTGCAGAATCAAGCAAAAAACAAGATATTCTCTTTATGAAAAAAAATATATAATCATTATTTATGATGATTCATTCAAGAAGAAGTAATGATCTTCAACTGGTGGCTCTGTGCTTGGTAGCCGAAAAATGAGGCAGTACCCTGATGAAGTTTTATTCAACAGGACAGCGCCTATCGTGCAGTGGCTCAGCTCAAGGCGCAAGACTGAGCCATGTCGCAAAACGCGCCACGGTGCGCTGGACCGAAATATATAGATGTCATAATCTGTATAGTATTGGTCAAAAAAAAAATTTGCGTGTTTTTGTACATCACGCGCCCAACTACTATATAACAAAGACCACAATAAGAAATAACATAATAAAATCGCCAGTATACCAATCAAATGACCTACAAGATAAACTGCCGGCACTCGTGGTTCACTGCGCGAAAGCAAAGAACCGCTTCGCCCTCTTTTTTTCGACGCGGTCGAAGAGATAGGATGCTTAGATAGTACACCCGCAAACGCAAAAAACAATATGACTTATGGATCATTAATAAGCAAATCTAGTTTAGTTTATTTTTACAGTGATGAACCATGAAAAATAACTTTATCTACAGGCACGATTCAGAAACCATAAAACACAACCTAACCTACAGGGCTAGGCCAAATATGATGGTGTAAGTTCAATTCTAGTTCGATGAGAGGTTTTAACCCATTTATGTGACTGTGATTATCGATCAGCGATAAAAAATCTGGCAATCCATGGGCCCTTGAGCTACCATCTGAAAGGGTATTGGGCCATTAAAAGGGTCTAATAACTGGAGAAAAAGAAGAAAAAATTTCCACAAATTAAATCAAATTTTGGCGGATATGATGGAATTGGTAGACATGCCAGGTTTAGGTTCTGGTGACTATAATGTTTGTGGGGGTTCGAGTCCCTCTATCCGTACAAGTCGGAACTTCAAGTTCTGCGATCAGTAAGCCTCTAGTCATTCGGCTAGCCTACTATATAATTACTGTTTCTTAGTTAATACTGCTTTTCGAGATAGTATGCCACCAGCTATGGTAGATTCTTGAGCTGCACCCGGCATATTCAACTAATGGAAGTTGAGTCACGAAGTGACCACTTTACGCGCGGGTCAACCGAATATAAATGAAGAATAAAGGTGCCCGCTCCACAGTAAGCGCCAAGTATAACAATATTATGAAGTCATGACGATAAAATAACATAATGAGTCCACGATTATAGGTAATATAAGCTTAAAGCTAATCCTAAACTCTGTTTTTCTCGCAAAACATAAGGCTATGACGATAATTTTCAGAAACTTATCTTTCCCTAAATTATGATTATTACCAGCGGAAGTTACAAGGCTCCAGAAACAAATATTTATGTAGCATTATTATTTCTCAAATATATCATTGTGATATATTTGATATTAATATGACATGCATTTTCTAATCCTACCCCACTTGTGCGGGAGGGGCCGCAGTGATCGCACTATCCTCTAATCACCGCGGTTATTTTTGTGTATTTAACGCCTCAAAAAAAAGCAGGCTTAGTAATTGGAGTGGTTAGGTTTAAGACCCATATCAAGATTAAGTGTAATCAGATTGCTTGATCTAGAAATATAGATCCCTATGATGTTTTGAATTTTTGTATTAAAGATTTATGGCTGCGGCCTTCACCCGAATTCATAGACATCTTTAGAACAAGCAACATTTGACAAAAAAAACTATAACTACTATTAGGAAATTTAGTATTATATCATAAATTTGTAAATCAATGGGTCTTTCACCTCGCATAGTATCTGTACTCTCGCTTCGCGAATCGAACACGAGTCGTGATCAAACTTTTTTTAAGAATTGTAAGAGAAGCCATGCTGCTTGATTGGCGAAAAAATAATATACGTTTATTCATAAGAAGTGTGCTCAATTCATAAATCAGATTATAAACTATTTATTATGTGCTCTATTTATTTACTACGTATGCATAAGAGAACAGCTCAGGCTTAAAGTTATAGCTCCTTCATTCACGATATAGATGAATAATTCGATTATTAAAAAATATTGTATATTTAGGAGAACATAAGCAAATTAATCGCCCCTACGTCGTTCCGTTATGAGCCATTGGCAGAGTGGGAAGTTATTTCGTTTTTGTTTTAGGTGGGTGCGTAGCACTTTACAAGCTTTAAAAAAAAGGCCGTAGGTAGATTTCTTGGAGTATAGCCAAGTGGAAAGGCTTCGGTTTTTGATACCGACAGGCAAAGGTTCGAATCCTTTTACTCCAGATTTATGTAATTTTCAATCTCATACAAAAAATATATATATATTTTTTTTTCAATTCCAATCCAATCTATATAAAGCCAGCTGACGTAGAAAACTACGCAAGCCTCCCAATGAAGCCAGAATAAAGCCTATCCAAATACAGAAAATGAAAGGTAGTTTCATTATGGTAATATACCAGCCTGTTTCAAAACTTCCAGTTCCAATTAAAGCATATAGATCCGTAAAAAGATTACTATGTATAGCTACTTTGGTAGTGCTTGTTTCTTGATTAGAAAAAGAAAATCTTTTTTCTGGGAACACAGTAAACCAAAGTGGGAAACTATGATGTTCGCGATTTCTCCATGATCTGTGACCATGGAAAAAAGTTGAAAAAAAATATATATATTTTTTTTCAACTTTTTCATTCTGGTACGAAGGCGCAGCAATTGGCAACAAGTCGATTATGGCACGAAGTGATTCATCATGATCAAAAATGAATGGATTTGTTAAGGACGGTTTATAAATAATCAAATTACCACAAATGGAATGAAAGGTGGGTCCATGTAATTGATCAATACCTCGCAAACAACAAAGCTCTCTTCCTATATGTAGTTCAGAACCTAAAGGCAATAATTGAGTAAACTGTTTCTTTTTTGTGTTAGTTAACCTAAGCCACAGCATCACTGCAGGGGCTTGGCTTCCGAACCGTACGTGAGCCTACGGCCTCATACGGCTCTTCTCAAGGGGAACCTGAAAACCCAATAATAAATAATGCGGAGATTTACATGGCATTCGCCTAAAAATCTTTTTTTTCTGTTCATTTCATACGAACTCTTCACCATTCGTCATGTTGCGCCCTGAGTCCCCGCGTCGGCCTTTTCTTCGAGATTCACTTCACTAACGCGAGCAAAGTGAGCGTTTGCCCCGAAGGTCTTGTCTTTTCGGGAGAATCCTGTTCCCACTAGCTTACGGCCCGGCTGGCCTGCCAGTTTTACTGGAACTTAATGGGAATTATCCCGTTCCCTGGTTAGATTTTTGGATGTGAGATTTACTCCACGAAGAACAGTACGAACGTAGATGATATCATCACGACCTCTCTTTCCGTATCGCTAGGAATGCTTAACGCCATTTCGCCAACTAGCGTTACCCGCGGCCTTTCTTGCCATTGGCAAGTCTCTCAGTGTGGTCAATACTGGGTGTTTTTGAGCAGCGAAGCTTATACCCATTCACATTAAGTTCATCCTAAGTCCTTGAACCTTTTGCACTAATTTAGGAAGAAGCCGTCTTCCTATCAAGGTTCAAGAGTCGACTGAGCATTTCAGCGGCGGGATTGAGAACCCGAATTCAACCAGAGTTCACGCCTACATGGCGTGAGCTTAAACACGAGATAGTCGCGCATAAGCTGCAGGGTCGCACGACAAAATAACACCCATAATAAAGATGCAAACTCCTCCATGTGAAATTTTCATAGTCATGGGAACTTTTCGAAAGTCATGACCAACATCCATCAGTCTTTTTGGTAAGGCGCGAACAATAAAAAATCTATTCCAAATATTTTCAGGGACGGAAGAATAAGCTTGCGAAAAAGCAAGCAGAGAATAAAAAGTCAAAATTTTTGCTTTTTCGTTGAAGCCGAAGGTTTTTAAAAATTGCAGCAAATAAATCAAAAATATTTTTGATTTATTTGAAAGAAATAAAAAGGAAAAATTTTCTTTATTTTTATTTCTTTGTTTCTTTTTTTCGTTAGGCCAACAAAGCGCTTGGCGCTTTGTTCTCTGTGCCCGCTTACGCGGTTTTATTTTTTTTTTTATTTCAAGCCTACGCTCCTTGTTTGCCCACGTATCGCGCCTATATTTAGATGATAAAAAAAAAGTACAAAATAATAAAAAACAAAGCACACCACAGAAAGATTCTAAATATGACAAGTCTCCCATAAATTTGAAAATAAAAAAATTGAAAATGAAAATAAAAAAGAAAAAAAATGCATTTTTAACTCTAGTTTTTGGGAAGCTTTTTTCAATTATGTTGGGTAATACAACAGGTCTTGCTCTTACCAAAACTATCCTTTCTGTTTTGTCCATAGAGCGTATGCATCCCCTGGAATGTACATAAACTAAGAGCAATAATAAAGAGGTAAAAATAGGTATTATAGTACCATGAGAAAAAGGAGCACCTGTGGGAACATCTCTACTTACCAACCATTGAAATAGTATGGGTGCTGCCGTACCACAAAGCACAACCATAAAGATAAGAAAAAAAAAAAAGTTCTGTAGTTGGACCATCTGCTCTACTTGTTTTTAGTATTTTGCTTTTCTGAATAAGAGAATACAAGATAAAAAAACTCAAAATTTAAAAAAAAATAATTAATTTTTTGGCTTTATTTTATCTTCTTCAGCCTTCGGCGAAGGCTTTGCGCCCCCGGTACGCTACCTCCGTAGCCATAGCTATGCGAAGGCGTGGAGCCTTCGCATAGCAAATAAAAAAAACCAAAGGTTTCACCGTGTGGATTCGAAATTAAGCTAGCTTTTTATCTCTTTGGCCCGAGAAAAAAAGCTTTTTTTATTTATGTATTTTACTTGCTTTGTATACAATTAGTTTGTCATGGCCTTTTTTTCGTCCTCCATCAGTTTTAATAGACGAGTAAATTTCCGCAAGTGCACAAATAGAGTGCTTCGCCGCGAATACCATAAGATCTGGTTTACGGGTTTTGGGGCCCTCGGGCCTTGGTTCAATGGTAAATCAGATAATGCACCAACTAGCCTGGTACTTGATTGTTGCTTCATTTGAAAAAAAAACATCAAAGATATGCTAGTAATTAAGAGAAAGAAAAACCATAAAAAGATTCCTCGTGTAGAATCTGTAGCAAAACTATGAACGGAAGCTAGCAATCCAGAACGTACGAAAAAAGTTCCTAAAACACAACATAGAAAAGTAACCATATTAAGAAACAAAGTCCAATAATTCAATTTAGGTAAAATTACTGAATGAATACAAGCTGTAGCTAATAGCCAAGGCATAAAAGAAGCATTTTCTACGGGATCCCAAAACCACCAACCACCCCAACCTAATTCATGATAAGCCCACCAACTTCCTAGCAATATGCCTACAGTTAAAAAACACCAGCATGTCAAGATCCAAATTTGAATTTGTTTCCACCCATGGTATTGTGGGCCAGAAACCACTTTATTCGCGCTGCGGGTCCAACCAAAATGCAAAAACGCAGTATTCGCTTCACGAACAACACGCTTCGTACACAGGCTCTTCGTGAGATTCAGCCGCTCTTTCGACCAAAGCGAAGAAGGCGACACCAAATGCCGAAGCCTGGGCAGGCTCTTATTGCTACGCAAGATGAAAGCAAAACTGGGGTGGAGAGAACAGGTATTTTCAAATATATTTTTTATAATTTTTTTTGCATTCTCCTGGGTAATAAGCTTATTTGTTATGCGCGAGAAAGCTTCAAACATTTCGGCCTTACTTTTCCTTCGCATTGGCAAATAGAGCGCAGAGATACCATTCATTATTTTGGTTAGACATAAGCAAAAACCAATAGCACTGGCGACATATCCTGCATAAATGCAGGGAGGATGTATAGCTAATATAGGATCTTGTAAAACAGGATTTAATTCTGCAAGTGATTTAGTACAAACAAATGAAATTCGAACAAAAGGATTGGAACTTGCTAATAAGAAAATCGAAAAAAATAAAGCAATGCCCATATAAATTCGCCGTTCATCAATAAAGGAAACTTTATCATTTGCATTTTGTGCCAAAAATAAAGAATCTAAATTGTTACATAAAGCGTAAAGCAAAAAAAAAAATCTAGATTTTTTTTTTTTCAACTCTTTCCATTTTTTAAGCCTTATGATGGGCCTTTTATTTTCTCTTGCATTTGCACCATTTTCTAACTTTTTATCTGAGGGCTCTTGAACGATACCTGAGGGCGCCACTTCGGATTGGCTCTCGAGGGAGCTTTTACGATTTATAGTACCAAACAGGTTCTGCAACAAATGATGTCCGAATTGTTTATTCTCTTTCTTTATGAAGGAAGCAGAGCAAAAAGCCACAAGCGGTCTGCGAAAAAAAAATAGATTTTTGCTGCGCCCTCGTTTTGAAACATTGCAGGGTCGAACCCGATGACCCAAAAAAAATCCATAGAAACTTAGGATCCAACACCATAATAACAAACTGCCCTCATGATTAGACCATGTTCCTGATATTTTATAAAATAAAGGTGCATTAGCATTTGAGTTGGTAAATACATTGTAATTAGAAAAATCAGAAGAAATATAGCAAAACAAAATACCAAAGAAAGAAATAGTAAAAAAAAAAAAATAAAGTGGAATAGCCGCAGGTCTTTTGTTGTAAGTTAATGCAACGAAAATACTCAGTACTAAAAAATAATGGCCCAATTCATTATACATTTCGGTAAATTTTGCTTATAATTGGCAAAAAAAATCTATTTTTTTGCGTTTTCTAACGCAGAGCGTTCCTTTGCTTCTTATAAAGCCTCGAACAACTTGCTTAAACCCAATAAAAGTCAACCTTTCCTTAGGTGCTTTTGCTTGATTTATTGTTTGTATAAAAAAAAACCTGTTTTTTATTGTTGTTTTGCGGATTTATTTGACTTTTTACGGAAAAACTAGAAAAAGATAAAATAATTTGACGTGTTTCCAAAATGAAAAAAATACCGCTTAAACAAAAAAAGCTAGTAAGGATTAACAGGATTGGAATGAGCATAGAAATATGTATTGAAGTACCAAATTGGCTAATGCTGGAAGGTTGATGCAATGTATTCCACCAGTTTACAGAAAATTTAATTATTGGTATATTGATTAACCCTATACAAATAAAAATAGAAGCGACGTCCGCAGAAAACTGTTGAAAACGCAATGCACCTAAATAAATAAAAAACAAGATTAATACAGAGGTTAAACGAGCGTCCCACACCCAAAAGGTACCCCACATAGGTTTCCCCCAAAAACCCCCGGTTAATAGAGTAAACAATGTAAACAAAGCACCTATTTTGGCGCCGCTTTTGGAAAATAACTGAAAAAGTGGATGTTTTGTTAATAAGAATAACACACTGCTGATAGCCATTGCGATATAAATAAGTAAACTCATCCAAGCGGCAGGAACATGCACATAGATAATGCGATAATTTTCACCTTGTTGAAAATCGGATGGTGCTACCCAAATACTTAGATAAATAGCCATTGCTGCTAAGAACCAACAAAATCCAATGAGAATTTGTGCATAGCGAAAAGAGCATAACATAATCAAATAAGGTCGTAGTATTTCGAAATACATAGGGATTTTATAACGTTTTATCATAAAATGATAATCCATCAATGGCCCAGCTAGAAAAAAAAGATGGATCATTTCGTGCTAATTATTAAAACTCGGCAGCTTTTTTTCCTGCTCGATTTGCTCTTTGCTTTGTGGAAGCCTGCCGAAAAAGAGCCAGCCCAGCAAGGAAACAAATTTTCTTTGCTGAGCGATGCGCTTTGAAGCGCTTTACTGATAAGCCTTCCTAAGACATCTATAATGCAAAAAAAGATAAGCTTTGCGCTCTGCTAAGCCGGATCATTCCCGTCTGGGCCACCTAAAAATAGTTTTCTTATTCAAACTTAACCAAATCCCTGCTTTCTCCCTCTGCTGGAATTAGACAGTGTACAGAAGTCTAGTATAGAAAATAAATACAGAAGGAAAAGAATATATATATATATATATTCTTTTTTTGTTTGCTCCACAATATTTACGATGAGTGAGCCGGTATACCCGCAAAGGCAATCAATTCTATTGGCTTATCAACTTTTGTAAAGTAATTGAAACCAAAATGGGATAAAGAAATAAAAACAAAAGTAAATATCCCATTAATAAAAGAACATGAAACCATTCTGTTTCGGTAGAGGCGCAAAAAATGATTAAGGGTAATAGAGTGGGTAAAGTGGTAAGATTTTGCAAACTGTTCCAACTATGAGATATTATTCCAAGAGCCAAACAAGAATGAATACCACACATAAGAGTAAATATCAGACTTCCTATAATAAGGGTGAACCAATTCATTTTGAGTTGATCAAATTGATATAAAAGTTGTACCACTGGAAAAGTACAAAAAACACCACTTATTTGAAGAACCCAATGACCTACTAATTTAGAAAGTAATATTTTTTGCAAACAATAGCCGCTTGAACAATACAATTCGAGTGTACCATCTTCAAAATCATTCTGAAGAAAACGTTCAGGAAGAAAAGAAAACAATAAACAAATCCAAATTAAACCTAAATGAAAATGACATAAGAAGTCTTTAGAAAAGCCTATCATTAAGGGCATTACTACGATGTATGACAGAAATAAAGAAAAAGTCGTAATTAGTGTAGATAAATTAAGGAAAATCTGTTGATAAAAAAGTTTTAGAAACAGTTTCAAGGGCGAAGCTTCTTCATTTTTCAATCCGAAAAAAAAAATATATATATTTTTTTTTAGCTAGGGCCTGCGGCCTCGACTTAAGGGTTTTCGCGAGAGCGGCCAAGCACTTTGCGAAAGAATGACTGTTTTCGTAATCAAATTACAAAATAGATATACAAACTGTATAGAATCATCATTCACTGGAATGGGATAAGTGATTAATTTTTGTAATCTGTTTGAAATATTAGAATCCACCAAAGATACGATAGGTATTTGTAATTGATTGGCTTCAAGTATAGCCATAGAATTTTTATTTGCATTTATGATTACTAAACAATCTGGAATATCGTATGTCATGATTCCTTCAAAACATTTTTGCATTTTTCTAAAATGTGGAAAAAAATCGAAGGGCGACGATGTAGAGGCGTCTTTAAATTTGGAATGCGCAGAGAAATTCTGAAAGTGTTTTTGTACATTTTTCATATGTTTGCGATTGGTCAAAAATCCTCCAATCCATTTATGATTGATATAGCTCTGATTGGTTCTTTTCGCCATTTGTTGAACTATTTTATTATATTCTGGATCGGTATTTACTAATAAAAAATGGCCTTTTGCACGAATAATAGATTCAATTAAATTACAAGCCCTTCGTAAACAAATAAGTGTTTTTTCTAAATTAATAATAGCCATTTCATTTCTAAATCCGTATAAATATCCTTGAAAATCAGAAGTAGGTATTCGATGGCCCAGATATGCATTTGTACTTAATAATTTTTGAATAACCAACAAACTAGAATTGTACATAGTTCCTTTTTTTTATTTCTGTTTAGATAGCTCAGGTGGTTAGAGCAAAGGACTGAAAATCCTTGTGTCAGTGGTTCAAATCCACTTCTAAACACAATAGAGTGAAGCTTTATATTAAAGAATTTTTAAGGAGTTCAGATCTTAAGGGAATAAAGTGGTCTGAAAGTCGATTTTGCAGTGGCTTTGAACAAAAGCATGCTTCGTTCTGGAGACTGTTTCACAAAAATATATATATATATTTTTTACTTATCTTGCTTCTTATCTTCGATAAAAAGCAACCTCAAACTTTGAAACCAAGGCCTTGCCAAAAGGCCGCGGGTGCTTAGCCGCTTGTTGCTCGCACTGTTTGTGTTGCAGATGGCGGCTAAGTATAGGATAGGGGTTGATCAAAGTTTTTGACTTTCCTTAGATAATAAATAGGTGCAGCACTTAGAAAGGAACGGTATAATTTCGAGTAGGCTAAGGACGGATTTGAACCATCTTTCTAGGATTTGCAATCCAATACATTACCTTTATGTTACTTAGCCATTTTTTCTATTTTTGGTATAAAAAAAAATGAATGAAAGGCCACAGTCTTCGCAGCCTTTTAGGCCTCACTCGTCAAGAGCCAATACACACGCGGCGACGGTACCGGACTCTTTTTTTGCGAGATGGGCCAACTAATGACAAAAAATGGGTGATATCCACATAAAAAAATCTATACTTTTTTTTCGTGGCTTCGAGCAAAAAGCCGCATGACACAAAACTATCATGTACGGCTCTGTAAGAGAACACAACAATAGCAGCCCGAATTTCGCCTCACTCTCTAGCAATTACTATGTAATTGCATTCCTCATGAAACTTATTATGAGGGCGCAGCGTGGTTTGAAAGCCTCTATAAGCAGATGAATTAGGTTAGAAAGTAAGTACTACTAAAAAAAAGAAAAAAGCAACATGAGCTTTACTCAATTATTTCCCCAATATAATTCTAGTTTGAATCCATTACGCGGAAGCGCTATACAATGTTCAGTTAAAAAATTACAACAAAACATGATATTGGTGAATACAGGGCTGAAAACTCCAATAATTTGTTTCCAACATGAGCTGAAAAGAGTGCCAATCACCAAGCAAACGAGGTTTATTCTTGGAATTGAAGATGTGGAAGTATTTGGTGAATCGAAAATGCTTTTGCCAAAACCGCTAGAAAGGAAATGTAAAAGCAAACTAGTTTGGACTGAACTAACAAAAATTTGGCGAAGTGACCGGAATTTGATCAAAGGGTTTATTTTGAATTCGGTCAAAGGAGGTTATGCGGTAGCAATCGCAGGTCATATAGCTTTTCTTCCAAAGAGTCTTCGCAGAAATCGAAAAGTATTTCATAGTCAATGGAGAATCTTCTCCATTTTGAACATGAACTCAAAAATTGGCAATATCGTTGTAAAAGAGATTGGTAATGGCAAACTAGACTATTCTTCGCCGGCAAAACCACGTCAAAAACAAGTAAAGCGTTTAGGCGCAAAACGGAAACACTTGCAAAACACGAAAAAAAACACATTTTTTCATAAATATGAAAACACAAAAAAAAAAAAAAATAAAAATTCCAGTTTTATTCCCATGGTTCTTACGACCCAAAAAACCAAACAAAGCTTAAAGCGCTTAAGCCCAAAGCCTCAAGCCCACACTAAGAAAACGCATGAAAATACGGAACGATCTACCACAAATAACGTATCTAGACTCAGAGATCCAGGCCAAGCAAGGAATTAAATTTTGTTGGTGTGTTAACGCAGAACAACTAAAGAAGTGGGTTTGAAGAAAGGATGTCATGGAAAAAATAAGCAATTAGTGCGACTACAAGCGATTTATCATTGCCCCATATACCCATGTGGAAACTCGATACCTCGATGATGGAATGAATAGTAGCGGAAATATTAGTAGCTTTTAGTTAACCTATCTATCTATAAGCTTAAAAAATATTTTTTTTTCGTCCAGACTCCGAAACAATGGTGGTGTTCGCTCTGCGTTATGTAGAATACTAATAACAAAAAATATATATATATTTTAATCATGACTCTAGTTTTTTTACGAACTTTTCCCTTTTCAATTTCCCATGAAAATCTGCGGCCCGTTTGGCAGGTTTTGCTTAAAGAGCTTTAACATTAAGGGCTCAAAGAAGAAAACTTGTTTTCTTCTCTCGTGATTCAATAAAAGTATTTGAATCAGCAAAGAAAAAGTAAAAAAAAATGCCTCAACTAGATCAATTTACGTATTTGACGCAATTTGTTTGGTTATGTTTTTTTTATATGGCCTTTTATGTATTATTATATAATGATGGATTACCCAAAATAAGTCGCATTCTCAAATTACGAAAACAGCTGATTTCGCATCAAAATGTAGGCACAGAACCGAGCGATTATAGTGTTGAACAGGATGTTGTTTTCAAAAAATGCTTTGATACCAGTATATCCTATCTGTACTCAGGTGTATCTGGAGCATCCAAGTGGTGTAACGAAATAGTAAAAAGCTTAAATGCTAATCAATTAAAACGAATGAATAAATCTTATGTATGTTCCTTGGGAGAAATTAGTGTCTCACAAGTAATAAAAAAAAACGCACTTTCAATTATGAGTCCCTCTACTTATCATATCACTTCTTTAGCGTCACGTCAAACCACAGCTCTTAACAAAATCTATGTTTTACGCGGACAAAGGAACACTCTAGTAAATATCAAGAACGGACAAAAAAAAAAGAAAAATACGAATGCGTGAATTTATTATATTTGCTATTTTAATTTTTAGTGTTTTAAGTTCAAAACAAATCTTAATTTATAATGAAGAAATTATTGTAGCTTTAAGTTTTGTAGGTTTTGTTATATTTAGTCAAAAAACCTTTGGTGAAACTTTAAAAGCTACTTCTGATGCGCGAAGCGAAGCTCTTCTTTCAGAGTTACAGCAATTGATGAGTTCTCAAGAAGCTCTGTTGTCCGAGTTGAAGAAACAGCATGAATTACGTAGTATAAGTTTGCGTTCAAGTACGCAAATGATTGGAGAATCTTGTATAAATGATCTGCTTACGCGCTGTGCACCTAAGTGCAAACAGACAGTGCAAGCTGTGTTATGCCAACAAGTAGAGCAAAAGTTAAAAACACTGTTAGCTATTCAAGAGCATTCTCGCAGCAGTTTACAAGAGAAGATAGTCACTTGTTTTCGCGAAACAGTTTGTGACGAATTTCGCTTTTCTAAATTGCGAAAACATCAGTCAAAACTAGTTCAACAAAGCATGGTATTATTGAAAGATGGAGTTCTGAAATGAACAATTTTGCACAAAGATGGCTGTTTTCTACGAACCACAAAGATATAGGGACTCTATATTGCATTTTTGGTGCCATTGCCGGAGTCATGGGTACATGCTTCTCAGTACTAATTCGTATGGAATTAGCACAGCCTGGCAATCAAATTCTTGGTGGAAATCATCAACTTTATAATGTGTTAATAACAGCTCACGCTTTTTTAATGATCTTCTTCATGGTTATGCCTGCGATGATAGGTGGATTTGGTAATTGGTTCGTTCCGATTCTTATAGGTGCACCTGATATGGCATTTCCACGATTAAATAACATTAGTTTTTGGTTGTTACCACCATCACTGTTACTTCTCTTAAGTTCCGCTTTGGTAGAAGTGGGCGCTGGTACCGGATGGACGGTCTATCCGCCATTAAGTGGTATAACCAGTCATTCTGGAGGATCTGTGGATTTAGCCACTTTCAGTCTTCATTTATCGGGTGTTTCCTCTATTTTAGGTTCTATCAATTTTATCACTAGTGCGCTGTGCGAGGCTCGTTTTCAGTGAGGAATAATATCCATATTCCTACCTGTATGTCTGATTCTTTTAAGGAAATACATGCAGCAGGCCAATGCGGCATTTTGGGTCAATAATCCATCATGTTTGCGAGCAGTTGGTCAATGGGGAGGCCAAAGGGGACTGCCCTCCTTGGTGGTATCCCTTAAGCAGGGTAGTAAGGGTCAGGTTAACCAACTTGATACGCACTCACTGCCTTGAAAAGGCTACATATCCCAAGCAGAATACGTCGGTGGTATATGTGTGGCAGAGTAACCCAGGAACCAATCTGGGCGAAAGCTTTGACTGATGTAGTGAACGGTCATCGTTGTTGGACAACCACGAGTGATTCTAACATAGGAACCGGCCTGAGCAATCAAGCAAGTGCGCAAGGACCTTAAACTACTGGAGGCTCTGACAAAGGTCAGGGAGAAAACACGAAAATAAGGCAACCACGGGAAGTAACCGCTTCACATCATCCGACAAATGATGCGCGGGCTCAGAGGTCTCATAGTAGTCAGGGGAAGGAGACCAACCCAGCCGGAACACAAAGGTGACTAGTCAGAAAACGATCCATAGTTCTTTTTCATCTGTTTTGGGCAAAACAAGTGACTCTCGCAGGCCTCTTCAAAAAAATCAGAAGAATGGTTAATAAAGCGACGCCCGTACATATGCTAATAAAATGGTAAACAATTGTAAAAATAACCAGGAACACTATAATGGACTACGAATAATTCTATCGGATCCTAAATTTCTGGTTTACTGCTATGAAAGTATCCAAGGTAAGCCTGGGGACATTACTCGTAAAACCAGCTTTCTTGGCTTTGCGAAAAAAGGTTCAGATAGCCCAGCCCCTTCTAGATTGCATGGGAACTGGTTTTTCGAACTCGCAGATACGTATATGCAAAGGCCGAATCATAAATTAATCTGCGCCAAAGGTATTAAAAGATAAGACTATTACATCCAGATATCCAGCCTGGCCCAATTAAATTTAAATTAATAGGACTGTTTAATTATTGTAGTGTGGTTAATAAAAGAAATCTGCAAAAAATTATATGGTTCTTAGTTCACTCATCTAAGGCCGGCTTTAAAATTGAAGTTCCGAACTGGGTTCAAGAAAATTAGAGCTAAGCTTCAATGCCTGAATACTTAGAGTAGCCTGACGATTCCAAATAACTATAAGGTTCTACATGATTACAAGGTAAACAGCTACTCCGAATTAGGTTATGCAGGTTTAGTGGGCCGAAAAAGTTTACGAGTCTGGGTTAGGTCGGGTTTGTGCCATCTGCGGTGATAGGAATATGGAAATAGATCATGTAAGGACTGTTTTAGACGTTTAAGTAAAAATTCAAATAAGAAACTAAGGTTACCCGGTTGCTTAGAGCATATAAACCAAAGCAGATTCCATTATGTAAAGCTCACCACAAAGCCGTATCATGCAAAGGAGCTAGGAAATGCGGATAATATCATATTATCAGCCCTAGGCCTGTATTAAGTAACACATCCTTAGAGACGCACCTGATACAAGAATTTCAGCAATTGAAGTTTTCCGAGTGAGAGCTGTATGACAAAAAATTGTCATGTATGGTTCGGAGGGCAGCATAGACTGACCCCTATCTATTTTCAACATGCGTGGGCCAGGAATGACCATGCATAGATTACCCCTATTCGTATGGTCCGTATTAGTGACAGCATTCCTACTTTTATTATCTCTTCCAGTATTGGCAGGTGTATTTGCGCCTGACGAGGCAGCGATGTCTTGGTCGAATTTGGCTATATGCTGGGAACTCCGCAAAGACGATCAGCAGGGAACGAACCATGATGATTCGCCCTCAGAGACTATACGCCAAAAATCTCTGGCCAAACCTACTTTTGCCATCTAAGCAAACAAAAGCTTGGTGCCTATTTGGCCGGCTTGATTTGGAGTGATGGGTGCATGATCATAGTGTTTGCAAATCCTTTGGCCTCGCGGTCAATACGGGCAAAAAAAAAGGATATTGTGCGCATCAAAGCGGGTATAATTAAGAAGAGATGAAGATATAGTCCAAACTGCACCGCAACGGCATGAAAAAAAATCGATTTTTATTGTGCTCCACTAGCCAAAAGTGTGTGAATAGATTGGCAATTACCATGTTATTAACTGATAGGAACTTTAATACAACCTTTTTTGATCCTGCAGGAGGAGGAGATCCAATTTTATACCAGCATCTGTTTTGGTTTTTCGGTCATGGGCGCGATTGCGCCAATAGAAAAGGTGGTACGCTGCCCTTACAGCGCTACCTAAGCGAGCACAGCTGTTCTGTGCCTCAAATAAATTATCTGCCTGGAATGCAGATAACTGGCAATGAGGTGGGATGTTTGGGAGTCGATGTCATGAGAAAGGTAGAGTATGGTGCCAGAAAAAGAAAAGAAGCCCCTTTTTCTTTTGTTTCAGTTTCAAACTCTTTTAGGTTGGACCCCGGTAATAGTAGGGATCTTTTGGGATTGGAGTGTGCCCTCCCCTCTTTTAAGGGTAAGATTTCACACGCTGCGTGCAAGAAGCCTTCGGCCCTTGCCCGGGTGGACCACTCGAGACCCAACATCTTTCGAAAAGACAGATATTCTATTGGTAGCGTTGCCCTTGTGGTGGAACTTTTTTCAAGAGCCGAAATTGGCATTTCCATTCAACTGGACATTGTTGATATATCCAAGTCAATGATGCTATCACAGGGTGAGATGAGACGTAAGGCTATACATAATAACATGTGCGTAATGCTGAAACGTTTGACGTGGAAAGAGAGACGTGGCTTCTCTAATAGTTCAGGATCTCTAGACAGTCTCTTCGCTGAATGGAAGGAGACTCGAAAAGAATCACGAATTATTGCCAGAAAAGCCGCGGTCATCATGAACGAGGGTCGGTGGCCAATGTTGGGAAAGAAATTTACGGCTATTCATCAATTAGTAAAGAACCAACAAAGAATCCTCTCTCTTTTAGCAGCTTCCCTGGGACTCGGAAACCCGCTCCTGAGAGACTGCATGCTTGAAATCTGTACTCAACTAACCTCTCGAATAATTGCCGTAGATAATTTATATTATACTTCTAAAAGTCGAACTTCAGGGGTCGATGGTAAAATACTAAAAGCTTCTTCCCGAATCGGTCTAGTTCGTCGTATCTCCTGGATCAATCTAAAAAACTACAAGAGCTCACCCGTTCGCCATGTTTTCATTTTTGAACCGAAAAATGGTGAAAGGCTGCTGAGAATACCCACAATATTTGACAGGACCATTCAGCACTTGTTTAAACTAGCTATTGAACCTGTAACGGAACCCTTTGCTGACAAATATAGCTTCGGATCTCGAAGGGGAAAATGTGCACACATGGCGGTAGGTGAAATTGCTTACATACTAGACACGAAAAGGCAGAGGGTACGCAAGGTTAGCAACAATAAAATGGAACAAAATAGTAATTTTGTTTCCAAATGGGTGATTGATGCTGATATAAAAGGCTTTTTCGGTCGAATATTTCACCGATGGATCTTAGAGAATTTTCCCATGCCTAGTAGTACAGAAAATGTACTCGAGGAATGGCTTAAAAGTCCAATTGAATATCAGGGGGAACTTGAAGTATCGTTCAGCGGTGTCATAAGTCCTTTAATCGCGAACTTTGCTTTGGATGGCTTAGAAAATAAAATAACAACTAGCGGACACCGGACCACTATGACTGACTCTAAAAGGACAGAATGGATGCAAATAAAAGGCCATAGGTATCTCTTTAACGAGACCCGAAAAACAGAATCAGTCCGTCTTATCAGGTATGCTGATGACTTTGTCATTATTACTAATGATGAAACATTAGTGGAACGACTTTTTGAAAAAGCAAAAAGTTTCCTGGCGAAGCGTGGCCTCCAATTGTCGCCAGAAAAAACCCGCATATTCCCGTGGAAGATTGGAGAAAGACTTAATTTTCTCGGCTTCATATTCCACAATATCGATAGGGCTCGCTCTCATAGCCAAGTAACTTCCTTATGTAAGGTAGAAAAAAACTTCACTCGTGGGATCCTCTACGTGTATCCCAATCCTGATAGGATAATGTCGCTGAAATGTAAAATAAAAAATGTCTTTTCTGAAAATATAGATCTCTCTCCTTACCAGATGATAAAATTGGTAAACCCAATTATTCATGGTTGGGGCAACTACTTTGGAATTGGCAACTTTCTTCGTACCTTCAGTCTGCTAGATCACTGGATCTGGCATAGAAGCTGGCGATATTTACATCGTAAATTTTCTAAAACTCCTCGACCCAGACTGGTTTCCCGATTCTATCAGGGGGTGCCCTCTCCCCGTGGCAGACTCTGGGACTTCCATGCTACTTGGATCAAGCTCAGTGTAGATGCCAAACGCCATTGTGCTGACGTGGTATGGATAACACTCCTTGCGTCTATAGTAAAAGAAGTTCCTGCTCATATGTTTCGAGCATCTCGTGATCTAGGTAATCCTTTCGTAGATTCAACCCCCTTTGATGAATGGAATTTTCGAATTCAAAGCTATCGGGAAATTTTTGTGGACGGGAAAGGTAACGAATTTAGCAGGCTATTCATCCGACAGAAGGGTATATGTCCCGTATGCAATCAAGGCTTAGGTTATTTGACTAACTCTACTTTAGAAATTCACAATCTGCGGCCTTTTTATAAGAACCCGGAAGTTTCTGGTAATGGTAATTCGGTGCACAAATCCCTTGTGCACTCTTGGTGTCTTGTTACAGAACATGCTTGAGGATAGACTACATAGGTTATAGGCATATTCCGCGAAGAGCCCAGTGCTTTGAGAGGAGCTCGCTGGGTTCTATGGGGGGCTTTGCTGGGAACGGCAAAATCTATCCCGATCCTGAGGTCTATATTTTAATTTCGCCGGGATTCGGTATCATTAGTCATATCGTTTCTACCTTTTCAAGAAAACCCGTATTTGGTTATCTAGGCATGGTTTATGCCTTGATCAGTATTGGAGTTCTTGGATTTATTGTGTGGGCGCACCACATGTTTACTGTAGGCTTAGATGTTGATACACGTGCTTACTTCACTGCGGCTACCATGATTATTGCCGTGCCTACTGGAATAAAAATTTTTAGTTGGATTGCTACTATGTGGGGAGGTTCAATACAATACAAAACACCCATGTTATTTGCTGTAGGATTTATCTTTTTGTTTACTGTAGGGGGGTGCGACGTGCTAACCGAAATGGATGACGTTTACTTCGCCATGACCCCAAAAATGGCGACAGACGGACGTATTCTCTCTCCAGTTGACGTGTAGGGGAGACCCCAGAAGCAAAGATGAGTAGGGTGAAAAAAACCCTCCTTTGGGGGCTTCCGAAAGGTGGTACCCTAAAAAGGCAAGGGAAGGGACCAAAAGCAACGAGGTAATTTGCACTAACGAGAGGCGAACCCGGTGGACCCCCTCCCGGGTCAACGCGTCAACTCTCTCGAGAACCTCGTGCGTAGCCAGATAGCAGTAGGGTGCAAGCAATTCAAGGCTCAAGTAAGCCTCGCCCGCTATGAAGGACTTGAGGTTCCCAATCCCAACACCTAACCGGATGACGCCATTTCTGTCAAGTACGGGACAGCGGGTGACCCACCACTTCACTTTGCTGAGGAGGCCCTCAACAAATGAGGTTCGAAAAAATCTTTTTGCTATACCCTTGCTACGCGGGCCAGGCGCACAGGCATGTGAAGACTTCACTAGTCAGGCGGAGAACTAACCTGGTAGCGAAAGAAATGCATTCCATTCTTAACAACGACAAAGGCAACCTTAACAACAACCTTAACCCTTGCAGATTTCTATTTCACGAAGACCTGACCGAGTTGGCATTTTAGTCCATCCCAGGGCGAAGTACGCCGGCCCTTGACGGCAAAATATTAGACGTCAACAAAAGAAAAATAAACAACTTCGCTCAGAACGCTTCCAATTTTAACAAGGTATGAGGCGCTTCGAAGGAGGCGAACGCCCGCCGCTTACTTTACTACAGTGGCCTTCTAGAGAAAATATCATTCTAGAAGCAATTGGGACAATAGTATATATAAGTGATTTACAAACCGGTGCCCTTATCAAGGTTTTCGACCCTTGTATTCATTTGGCTCACAGTCAATTGGAACTGGACTGCAAAGGCACCCCTGATGGCATATAACAAAATACTACGGCTTAATCGACTATCTAATTTTTGTGAACCTGTTAAAAAAGAGATAGGAGACTTATACGATGATTCATTTCTAAGGCGCTAAAAGCGGGATACGAGAAGACTACAAAGGCTGGATCCTGAGAGGAATATGCAACAACTATTCGTTCCTTGACAAGTTCTACCAATTAACAAATTATCTGAAACTCGTCATCAGGAGCTGCTGTGTTTGCACCCTAATCATAAAATTGCGGCAACAAAGAGCCTCGAAAACGTACAGAAATTTTAGCGCAGGGTACGCAGCCAAATACAAAACCCCAACCAAAAAGCCAAAAAGCTTGGTCTCGCTACGCCTCTTTTCAAAAACCTACGCGGCGGATCTATACTGGACGATACCAGATGCCTAGTCAACAAATCCGGACCAGTAAAAATTAACCACATGCACAAGTTGAGCCAACTCGATAAGAACATCTCACGGATAAACGAGATGATGACCATGTTCAACAGAAAGCGAATATCCCTTTGCAAGCTCGAGCACGAGAGAGCCGACCACGTAAAATATTTCTTCGGGCTCTCTCTCCCTAATAAAAAAAAACTCAAAAGGAAAAGAAGGAAACCGGAGAGGCACCGCAACCTCGTTCGACACGTCGGTATAGGCTATGAAACCCGTGTCAAGTCGTAAAAGAATTAAACGCGCGTGCAAGCCGTATGATGGGAAAACTATCATGTACGGTTACGAGAGAGGTGCACTAAAAGCGCGAAGGAAACCCAGAATTGGCCCCACGCGAGTAAGGGCGCCTACTCTACTCTTACTGGAATAGTATTGGCCAATTCTGGGCTGGACATCGCTCTACATGATACTTATTATGTGGTTGCACATTTCCATTATGTTCTTTCTATGGGAGCTGTTTTTGCTTTATTTGCAGGATTCTACTATTGGATAGGTAAAATAACTGGTCTTCAATATCCAGAGACTTTAGGTCAAATTCATTTTTGGATAACTTTCTTTGGTGTAAACTTGACTTTTTTTCCTATGCATTTTTTAGGTCTTGCGGGTATGCCACGTCGCATTCCGGATTATCCAGATGCTTACGCTGGCTGGAATGCCTTTAGTAGTTTCGGCTCATATGTTTCTGTAATAGGAATTTTTTGTTTCTTTGTAGTGGTTTTTTTTACTTTAACCAGTGAAAACAAGTGTGCTCCAAGTCCTTGGGCTGTTGAACAGAATTCAACGACACTTGAATGGATGGTCAAAAGCCCTCCAGCATTTCACACTTTTTCAGAACTTCCGGTTATCAAAGAAAGCATTTAGACGTCTTAGCAGATGGTGCCACTTAAGCACTTACTCGCTCTGCCCTCGAGGGACCTAGTCCATTGGGGGGGCAGAGCCCCGCCAAAACTAATTCCCGAAAAGTAATGGCAAAAAGATATTAATTCAAGAATGGCCTATTATTTTATACGGCATTAGCCAAAACACATTATCAATTGTATGTAATCAATTTTGTAATTAATCGCACTAATAGCTGCGCTCCTAATAGAAATGGCAAACATTCTACCATCTTTGGCTGTATTTAATAGACTTGCGTATTATTATTGGCGTATGAATAGATGTTCTTATTTCAATAGTCTTGTTAATACTATCAATGTGCTATTGCCATAGGCTGCGCCCTATTATATAGCTGCGCTCAATTATCCTAGCCGGCCAATTGCCGGCCGATTAAATAATTGAGCGCATCAAGACCGTACGAGGCCGCGGGCTCGCAAGATCGCGGCAGTGCTTGCTATATAATGAGGCCGAAGGAATAAAGCCCCTTCGGCCTATCTATTGGAGGCGGCCAATGCCATAACACAGCTAGTGGCGACATGCTATTCTTGTACCTTTTGCCGGCCTATTTCTAGGTTGCCAATACTTCTGGTGTATTCCTACCATTTGCGTACTCGGAAGCTTCTTATTCAATTTATTATCATATCTTCTCTTTTATTCAATAGAGATTGCCTGATTTGACGAATGAATGTGGGAATATACGCGAGCGAGCCAGTATTTATTATATTATACTGCCGGGCTGGCTTTCATAAGATAGGTTGGCATAATTTAGATAATTAATGAAAGAGACGCATATCTCATGAATTAAGGTTGACGGTGACGTAGATTACTTAGGAATTTGAAAATAACGGGAATCCGCTCTTCATGTTGCCAGCTCCAGCAATGCTGTCCGAAAAGCGCAAAACGCGGCACATGTAATCGAGACTTCTAGTTTACTAGAGCTTTTATTCCAACAGCAATTAGCTTTAATGAAACAACAATCAATACGGCATTATTAGCCAATATATATATATATATATATATATAGTCTATACTAAAATATTATGTATTTGGCCAATAATAAATAAGCTATTTATTTATTTTATGAAAATATCTATATCTATATTGTTATTCACAGTTGCTATCAAACAACTCCTTAATTGCAGAATGCAGGATTGCTGCAGATTGTATAATATAGATAAGTTAAATAGTTAAGTAGTTGGTAACACCTACTTAACTTCTATCTTTTCAGAGCCGCATCAAACGCTGCGACGTTCTATTCACCCACTCTAAGCTTAGAGGCCCGCGGCCTTTTTTCGCAAAGAAAAAAAAAGGGCGTGAGCGGCCATAAAGACATTAAAAATATATATATATTTTAGTTTAACGTAATTAATCGTACTCGACGAGTCAACGTACAATGTATATTTTGATGTGCATATGAACTGCCTGGAGAACTTCTATAAAAACATTTGGGTATAGCAGGACTTGAACCTGCGACCATTAAGTTAAAAGCCTAATGCTCTACCAATTAAGCTATACACCCAAAAAAAAATATATATATTTTTTTTTATCATTATGTAATTTAATGATAATAAATGAATAAAAAACAACAATGACCTGCGGGGCAAAAAATATATAGATATTCGAGGGATTCCAAGTGCAACGTGTTACGCATCCATTTCAGTCTAATTTTATTACTTTGGTTCTATAGAATATAGGCTTAGTAGGACTCGAACCTACAATATCACCGTTATGAGCGGTGCGTTTGAACCAATTAAACTATAAGCCCTGGATTCGATATGCTTACTCGCATATCGAATCAAACGTAACCTATTGCCTTCGTTAACTATAGGTATAGGAGGCTGGGAATTAAACGAAAGAGGCCAGTTAAAGGTTAGTGGCGTAGAATAACGCGGAAGCATTTGGTAAGTTAACGAAGACCGAAGGCCGCCGCAGGCGCGCAGCCGAGAGAAAGAGAATCTAGACCCACGGCCTATGACCTTTTGTCTTCGGTCCCATCGTCAATTAAAAAGCACGCGAAG